TCAACCAAATCTTCTTTTTTGACGATTGAATGCGCCCCGATCCCCCCATATTTAGTAATTCCGGAACTCCTTCTTCGGTATTGGGGATCGTCAAAATAAGCAAAAATACTATTTCTACGGAAAATGCCATTTATAGGTATTTCAATCGAGATACCAGAGTGGAACATTAGTTCTTTCGCTCGTTCTTGAATCGATTGGAATGGGATGATGAATCTATTTCTTCGCCTCTTTGCCAACAAATCAGAATTTTCGTGGGGAATAGCAGGATATATGAGATTACAATGACCGGTCCATATGATTTGATTAAGTTCTGAAGAATCGGGAATTACACTTTGTTTTTTACCTGAAAGATCGGAACTAAAGAATTTGTGTTTAAGTTGATCATTATTTACTGAAGGACTAGAAATTCTTTCGACAGAAAGAGAATGAACGTTCATTTGATCTTGATCCTTGTGTAGTGAAAAAGGGACTTTACTGAATTTGCACGAACCGCCTGATAATATCCATAAATGGCTTGTTTTTGGTAAGAAATGGACATTACTATATGTAAATTCGGGTGCATGGTATACATTGGTACTCCAGTGCATTTCTCCTTCTAAATCGGAATAAATATGTTTTCGAACCCTCTCTTTAAAATTCAAAGTGTATGCTCCTGCACGAATTTCAGCAATCACTTGTTCTGATTCTACATATTGATCATTTTGAACTAAAAGAAAACTTTTTGGTGGAATAGTCACATTATGTATAATATCTTGACTCTCAATAGTTACATATAAGTCTATATAACATAGAAAAGCGGGATGTCCATGACGTGTACGTGTGGGATGAACTAAATCCTCATTAAATTTGATTTTTCCATTAGAGGGGGCTCGTACATGTTCTGCGGTACCCCCTGTGAATACTCCGCCGGTATGAAACGTTCTTAATGTTAGTTGAGTACCCGGCTCTCCAATCGATTGACCCGCAATAATACCTACGGCTTCTCCTAACTCCACCAGATCACCATGAGTAGGACTCCGGCCATAACATAATCGACAGATCCAAGAGGTACTCCTACAAGTAAAAGGAGTTCGAATAGATATTGGTTGTAAGCGAAAGGTTATGAATCGATTAACAAGTCCAATCCCAATATCTTGATTGCGAATTGCAACACATCGTAGACCCATATATATATTGTCTGCTAATACACGACCAATTAATGTTTGGATAAAAATTCTTTCTGGCATCATCCCATTTCGAGGGCTCACAGAAATCCCTCGGGCGGTGCCACAATCTATTCTACGTACAACAATGTGTTGAACTACTTCAACAAGTCTGCGCGTAAGATATCCAGCATCTGATGTTCGTACAGCAGTATCCACAACTCCCTTTCGGGCTCCATAGCACGAAATTATATATTCTGTTAAAGATAATCCTTCGCGTAAATTACTTTGAATGGGTAAATCAATCATTTGCCCTTGTGGATCCGACATTAATCCTCTCATACCTACTAATTGGTGTACTTGAGATGTATTTCCTCTAGCTCCCGAAAAAGACATTATATGGACTGGATTAAAAGGTTCCGTCATCCTAAAATTAGGATTCATTTCTTGTCGCAAATATTCACTTGTAGCATACCATATCTCAATAGATTGGCGTAATTTTTCTACCGCGTGTACATTTCCATAATGATGGTGTTTTTCCAAAATAAAACTTTGTTTTTCCGCATCTTGGACTAGCCATCCCTTAGAGGGTATTGTTAAAAGATCATCAATTCCTAATGAAATGGATGTAGCAGTGGCTTGTTGGAAACCCAGAGTTTTTACTTGATCCAGGATGTGTGATGTATATGCCATTCCGAAGTGATCTATTAATCTGCTAATAAGTCGTTTAATGGCAGTTCCATCTATCGCTTTATTATGAAAGACCAGATTGGTCCGTTCGGGCATAAGTACCTCCATATTTCACTGAGTAGGATTCGACAATAAATTTGAGTCAATGATTGGAAAACTTCCTTTTCTCCATCTTGATTCGCGTAGAAATTCAGGAACTATGGTCCGAGTTGAACCGAAGCAATCTGAATTCACACCAGTGTCATATAATTACTTAGCTTAGATTGGTATGATTAGATTAGGTACCATCTGAACAGGCTTGGTAAAACCCTTGTATAGCTTCTTCGATTTCTCGATAAAGAGAAATATGACCAACAGTGGTTCGAATGTATATACAAAAAGTTTCTTTTTTTATACTTCGTACTATTAGATAGTGTCCATAAATCTCATGATAGGTACCCAAAGATTCATAGTGAACTTCGATGGGAACTTCTCTTGAAGCAATAACGCGTTGATCTAGTTGCCATCGTAGCCACAAAGGACTATCTAAATTTATTCTTTTCTGCCGATAAGCTCCAATTGCATCATAGGAGTTATTAAAAAAAGGTTCTTTCATATACTTATCATTATTGTCGTCAATTCTTTCATTTTGATAATTTTTGCAATTACATGGATTATACCTCTTTGCA